TGAAATGAATGAAATTCAATAAACAATTTACAAAAATCAAAGCCTCTCAGAATATTTCATTTCAGGTATTCTATGGTTTCTTCCCGCGTCAATTACTAATTCCTGGCCATTGAGATTCACGGATAATTCAGATTAATATTTAAGGATAGATCTTACCTCTCTTCTTATTCCCTAAAAAAAATCGAAATGATTGAAGTTTTTCTATTTGGAATCGTCTTAGGTCTAATTCCTATTACTTTAACAGGATTATTTGTAACTGCATATTTACAATACAGGCGCGGTGATCAGTTGGACCTTTGATTGAGTAACATCTCTTTTTTTGATTGACCTCCTCCTTGTAGGAGGTCAATTTTAAGTTGCAATTCTACTTTGTTTTGTTAAGTTCTTTCATTGTAATTCGACATAACATAAAAGGAATCACGCTCTGTAGGATTTGAACCTACGACATCGGGTTTTGGAGACCCGCGTTCTACCGAGCTGAACTAAGAGCGCTTTATTAGATCCTATAACAATAGATATATAAAAGTAGATACAAATTGTAAAGAAAAGGATTTTTTTATCCCCGAAGTTTATTGTGTGTACGTATAGTATATAAAAATGAAAGATTATGTCCAAAATTGACTGATCTTACTCAAGGAATCTCTTATAAGTATCTATAGGAGAAAGAATAGGTAGGGATGACAGGATTTGAACCTGTGACATTTTGTACCCAAAACAAACGCGCTACCAAGCTGCGCTACATCCCTTTGAAAAATTGTTATACAGTGTGTCATTGTATAAAATCCATATCTTTTTTTCCACATCCTTCTTTTTTGCTCTACCTATTCTATAGATATAGATAGGTAGAGAATGTTCTTGTCATTTTTTTAGGGGGCGGCAAAATTGAATCTGCTGGGTCATTGTACATATGCATTTTAGTTAGTAATTCCTAATTCTAATTTCATTTCAAGCAAAAACAAATGATCTTGAACTAAAATTAAAATATCGGATTATCTATAATCTATTTATTAGAATAGCGAACTAGGATTATATATGTATTACAATATACAATTCTTACAATATACAATACAAAGAAAATAAATAAGAAAAAAATAGAAAATAAAAGAAGAAGGAGGATTTTCAATGCGAGATATAAAAACATATCTCTCAACGGCACCTGTGTTAACCACTTTATGGTTTGGGTCTTTAGCAGGTCTATTGATAGAAATTAATCGTTTATTTCCAGATGCCTTGTCATTCCCCTTTTTTTCATCCTGATGAAATTCTTGTATCTTGTATTGATAAAAAATGAAGAAGATTTGAGATAGAATTCTACGTAACATGGCTCTAAATTCTTTTTCTTTTATATCCTAATCTATCCTAAAAAAAAAAAGAAAGAGTGTATTGAATCTCAGTCAAAATACAGTGAAATTTTTTGGGAAAAAATGGAAATGTGGATCCAGTCTAGGGACGGTTCCACGAAATTCTAACATAGAAAGAAGAAAATACTGAGATTAGTATAGAAATGATTCATAGTTAGAAAAAATTGTATTAATTAATTATTACGATATTCTTAATATTCTTCTATTAATGAATATGACTCTTTTTCTTTATATTTATAATATTATAATATTTATAATATTATAGTAATTCTATTTTAGATTATAGTACTTCGAAGTCATTAGAATTCTAAGAATTCAAAAAAGAAAATAGTTAGAAATTCCATAGCGAACGAAGTCGATCCAAAATGAAAAGGAGGTTCGTGGCTAAGGGTAAAGATATTAGAATTATAGTGATTTTGGAATGTACCTGTTGTGTTCGAAAGGGTGTCAATAAAGAATTGCTAGGCATTTCTAGATATATTACTCAAAAGAATCGACACAATACACCCAATCGACTAGAATTTAGAAAATTTTGTCGCTATTGTCAAAAGTATACGATTCATGGGGAAATAAAGAAATAGATAGAAAAGAATTCGTGTTTGATTTTTCCAAGTAGTGGGAAGAGTAAGAACTTTACATCTTAACATAGATAATACAAACCCAATCCTATTTTGGTCGAATCTTAAATGAATAAGAAAAAAAAAAGAGGATTCTATTTTATATCGAAGGAATAAACAAACAAGGAATAAGCAAACCATGGATAAATCCAAACAACCTTTTCGTAAATCCAAGCGATCTTTTCGTAGGCGTTTACCCCTAATCGGATCGGGGGATCGAATCGATTATAGAAACATGAGTTTAATTAGTCGATTTCTTAGTGAACAAGGAAAAATCTTATCTAGACGGACGAATAGGTTGACTTTGAAACAACAACGATTAATTACTATTGCTATAAAACAAGCTCGTATTTTATCTTTGTTACCTTTTCGTAATAATGAGAAACAATTGGAGAGAGTGGAGTCGATTCCTAGAACTACTGGTCCTAGAACCAAAAATAAATACTAAATAGATATACTCTTCAAAACTCCAATCGGAACTCAAGCTCATATTAATGTTTTGCTCGAAAAAAAACTAGGATCCATATTTGATTCTTGTATTATAAAAAAGGAAAAATGGGGAAGAAATCTTTTTTCTTGAAAGATGTTCGTTTCTTCCTACTACTCAAATATTAATTTCTTTTTATTCTATCTTCCCGGAGTCCATTCTCCGGGAAATCCTGTTTCAATCATTCTTATTTCCTGTATAATAGATTCTATTAAGATTCTTTTATTCCTTTATTTGATTTGTATTCTTTTCTTTTTAATTGATAATTTTCTTTGAAATAATATCAAAACAATTCTTATTTGATAGGGCTATTTGCGCAAGTATTTTACGATTCAGAAGCAATTGTCTTTTGTACAGATTGTGGATAAAGAGACTATAACTATAGAATAGCCTATCCTCACGAGTTACCGCATTTATCCGAGTGATCCACAAACGACGAAAATCTCTCTTTTTCCTGCTCCTATCTCGATGAGAGGAAATCAAAGCTCTCATTCTTTGTTGAGTAGTCGTTCGAGTCAGTCTTGAATGAGCCCCTATAAAGGTTGATGCAAATAAACGAATCTTTTTTCGACGTCTCCGAGCTGTATATCCTCGTTTAACTCTGGTCATTGAATCAAATGAAACTTTATTGAATAACTAATTGATTTCTCTTCTTTCAGTCATCCTTTTCTTCCGGTCGATTAATAACAAAACGGATTCTTCCGATATATAAAATATAAATTCCAATGGCTTTTGCGACTATGACCTTCCCGACCACGATTTTTTCTTTCTTCAAGGTATCTCGCCTGGAAATAAGAAATTTGACTGCTACTAAAGAAAAAAGAATAGTGGGTTTTCTCGTTTCTATGGTAACTTCTGAAACGGTGAGGTCCTCTCTATACACCGGAGCCTCTTCTTTCACATTTCATCAAAATTTCTTGTGAACTTGTATAGTTCACACTCTTTGGCTCTACCCATCCATTTTAAATTAGAATTCTTTTTTCAATTCTAATTCTAAAGTAATAGTCCTTTTCACAAAAAAGCTATCCATACAGTGACGGTATTTAATTCTGAAAGTTGGCTAGGTAGCTGACCTTGTTAGTCCGTTTTTTTTTTTCAAGAAAAGGAATAGGAGCATAACCTTTTTCCTCCGCTTAATGGATAACTATTTGTTACCAATGGAGAATTCCTTCTCATCTCAAACGGAGTGATTGGATTTGCACCAATAGAAACCATAAATTCATAACATAATTAGGTAGATAATAGATCTTGATACTCTTGATACTAGTAAATCAAAAGGCCGTGTTCCACCCTATCTATCCTAATTCATTGGTAGTGGTCGTTGATACCAGAAAAAATTTTTGCATTTCTTCAAACTCATGATCTGAACTTAACGAGTCGCACATACACCCTAGTACATGTTCCTCGACGCTGAGGACATCCTCGAAGAGCGGGAGATTTCGTGACATTTCTTATTGGCTGTCTTGCGTTTCTAATAAGTTGTTTAATGGTTGGCATGGTGTATCTATAGAATCTCATTCTAGATAGAATAGAGCAGGTTGGCTTAGATCGATCTTAACCGGATGATTGATGATTATGAATGATTTCTATTTACACGTAAATTTTGAAAAGTAATTCGTATATTTATATGGAATTCCCAGTATTTTCATTTTTGATCGCGACAAGATCAACGATGCCATGAGCTTGAGCTTCTGTTGCTGACATAAAAACATCCCTTTCCATATCTTCGGATATAACCCATAAAGGGTTGCCCGTTCTTTGTACATAAACTTTTGTGAGAGTTTCGCGAAGTTTCAATAGTTCTTCTGCTTCCAGGATAAAATCCCTTGCTTGTGCCTCGTAAAAAGAACTAGCAGGTTGGTGAATCATAACCCTGATGATATTGATATAACATCATGAATGGTTCTTCTATCTATATATCGCACGATTGGATGGATTAAAGTAAGGGGGAATCAAAATAACAATAAAAAAATAGAATTAAACAACCGTACAGGCATCTTTTGTACATTGCATACGGCTCTGCAATGGATTTTCTTTTTTTGATAGAATTTCTTTTATCGAAAAGAATAAATAGAACCTATATGATCCAAATTATTAAATGATCCATTTACCACCCTTCCTTTCGTAGTAGTTAAAAAGATACTATGATGGTTCTGTTGCTTTATATATTTATCTCGTCTGTGGTTTAGCAATCCCAAAGTTTCTTTTTGATAAGATCTAAGAAGGAAAAAATGATTTTTTCCATTTTTTTGATTCTTTCCTCTCATAACATAAAAATAAGAAAGAGACTTCTGTTGTGGAAGAGTGGAAGAATAATGGTTTGTGACGCTGAAATTGACTCTTGCTTGACACAGAAAATCAAATTGGGAATAACCCTTCTTTCATACTACTATTTCGATACAAAATCTCATGTTAGAAAAAAAAACAATAATGGTTTGTTCATATCGAACTCGAAGTGCCATGCTATTATTACTTATTCTTTATTTAATTCATATTCGATACAGCGAAGGCATAGTATTCTTTTTTTTATCAAAA